TTTTTTTTTTTAGAAATATTAAAAAAAAAATAGAGCGATTACTAGAAATATTGGCTAGAGCTAAGAGATTAAAGTAAGTACAAGCGGGTAGCGGGAATCGAACCCGCATCGTTAGCTTGGAAGGCTAGGGGTTATAGTCGACGTTGAGTCATCATTCTTAACGTCTCTAATTCAAAACTGAACATGAAACTTTGGTTTCATTCGGCTCCTTTATGGAAGATGTATAAATTGGAAAATGGAAGATATGAACGAAATTAAAAAATTTAACCATAACATCTATGTCAGCTTTTCTGTCTGAATGGATTCAAAATAACCGACCTGCTTTCTAGATAATCCTTATAGAAAAGAAGGAACTTCTAAGATCCTTTCTAGTTACTTCGTTCTCTATATTCTATTTAATAGAATCCTTAGGAAAAGTTTTTTGTTTCCATCGAGCTAAAAGATTTGCCAATGTCTTTAGTAAACCAAACACATTGTTTAATAGCTATTTTGCTTCTATTTTTTCCCTATTCTATAGGGAAAAAATAGAAGATTTAGTTACGATTAGAAATAAATTTTCTATCTTTATCCATGGATTCCTTACTAATATTCATTTAATTGGAAGTAATGATCCAATTCAAAAATTATGTTTAGTAATTTCATAATCCAAATTTTTCAATTTCTAATTGACTCTTGGATACAAATTACGAGAATATATATTCTTCCTCAACGTTTTAATTGAGAGGTAAAGAAGGAGGAGACCCTTTATTACGAGATAAAGTTTTTGATCGGAATGGGGGGATATTAATCAATCCGAGGGACCCCTTAACTAGTAAGGGATTAATAGAACGAATCGCACTTTTACCACTAAACTATACCCGCTACAATCCGATTATTGTGTATAAATCGGCTTTTTGTCCAACAAGAAAATTTTTCGTAATCAAAAGATAGGATCAAAATCATGAAAATTAGAGCGTAAACGAAAGGACGTAATGCGATTAGGAAAGACGGACTCATTTAAATACTAAGTTTTTTGCTTAGAGGTTTTTGTTGAATATAGCTTGACAAAACTCTTTAAGCCATAACATAAAAATGCGCATTGTTCAAGACTTCAGAGTTTCCCCTGTTTTCGTATTTTAGTTTATATCTTATCTTACTTTAATTGATTTTTTATAATATTTAATTATAAATCAATGACATATAATAAAAAAAAAGATAAGAAATTAAGGACATTAAGAGAACAAACGACATTTCGATTATATATCAAATCAAAGGAATCAAAAAAGTTCTATAGATTCTTTCAATCTAAGTTTTTGTGTTTTCAAATTAAAGAAATTATGATTTGTTGGAACAAAAAAAAGGGGCCCGACCCAGCTCGGTACTGATTAGGCTAAGCCGGGGAAAGAAAAGGTTTTGTTGGACAAAATCAAAGTTTTTTTAATATAGATTTTTTTAATATAGATAAACTAAATAAAATAAATAGAAACTTTTTTTTCAAGTCCTATTTTGATTTATGTAACATAGTAATTATCCTTTGTCAATTTGGGAGAGATGGCTGAGTGGACTAAAGCGTCGGATTGCTAATCTGTTGTACGAGTTTTTCGTACCGAGGGTTCGAATCCCTCTCTTTCCGTTTTCGTCGATAATTTTTGATTTCCTTTCGAATTTTTTACGAGTTCCTTTTTTTTTTTTTTAAGTTATTTGAATAGTTAAAAACGTGAAATAGATAAAATTCTACTAAAGTAAGTAGCATTGAAAAATCGAACAAGAAAAACAAACCTTATTTATTTTTTATTCTTCACGTCCAGGATTACGTCCCGGATCATTAGATAGGAATCCGAAGATGAATAAAGAGACAAAGAATATCACTACTGTGTAAACAAATAGTTTTAGAGTAAGCATTACATAATCTCCAAGATTCTTTTTTTTAGGAAAAAAAGAGAGTAGATCCTCCATGTGTATATTTGTATTTTAGACAGCGTACCCTACTATAGTATAGTTTGTATATATCTATATTTAATTGCCACCAAACCAAGAAACAAACTTAAGTTCTTTTGAGACTAGAAAACTAAAAAAATTTTCAAAAACTTCATTTTTAATAGAAAATAGAAAGTGGATTTTTTAGTTACCAAACCTTTTCTAAAAGTAGACATTTTGGAAGACTTCAAGAGGTCTTCCAATGTAAAAAGTAAGAATAAGTAAATCAAATGGAGTGTTCCAAACTTATTACAGTTATCCAAAAATTTCTCTATTTGGTTCGAGGGGTTAGACTGTAAACACTTATCTGATCTTATTGATTGTTAGAATTTTTTTTCGAATAAATTTGTCTAGGGCGGTATTAAATACTATCTAATAGTAGTTAATTAAAAATATTATCGAAAACTTACCGCAGCTTGCCAAACAAAAGCTAAGAGAAAAAAAAGCACAGGTATTACTGGCATAACATCTACAACTGGATTTAAAAAAGCGTAAGCTTCGGGCAATTTGGCGACGAATAAACTAGTTGAATAAAGGGTAGAATTAAGACAAATACAGATCAAACTTAATATATTAAGCATAACAAATATTTTGTTCTTGAGGGTAATTTTAGTTATTTTCATTGAGTTATTAATAAGTTGAATTTTTTATAGAAGCGTAAATTAATAAAAATAAATTAGATATACCAAAAACCATTCTTTGATGTAAACTTGACCAATCAAAAATTCTTCAACTTTTTTTTTATTCAAAAGTGACAAAAGTGAATAGAATAAATCATACTTCCGTATAATATCTTAATTGAATTAGATGTAATGAGCAATAAATTTATCCATTTAATTTTTCTATATCTACATATATAACAATTCTATCAATAATCTAATTTATTTTATAGATATGTAGATTGAAATTGACGAATAACCAGCACCAATATTAGTGTTTATTAGTGCCAAATAGAAATGGGGCGTGGCCAAGTGGTAAGGCAACGGGTTTTGGTCCCGGTATTCGGAGGTTCGAATCCTTCCGTCCCAGAGCATATCTGTCTACACACTCAACATCTTATGATATTATCACAGACTTACTTCATAATACTCATCTATTCTATATGGGATATAATATATGATTTAGATTCTATCAGAAGAAATCCGAATCAAAGTTTTTTTTTGAATAATCTTCTATTTCTGTTTAACATTTTAATATTGAAAAAAAAACAAAATTCTTTTTTTTATAAGTCTTCTCCGATCCGAATCATAGCTTTTGAACAAATTGAATTAAGTTCAAATAACACACAGATCAAATAGAATCGACTTGAGATAGATCTCTGATTTCTTATTAGTTTTTATTAGTACTCGAAGAAGGAAGTGTGAAATTATTGAATTTTTCTTATCACTATCAAGTCATTTCAAGATGCAGATTCAAAAAAAACTTATTTGAAGTTAAGTTGTGTTATTTTGAATTTGAATTAATAAATCTATTATTTTTTTCTATTTTATACTATTTTCTTTAGTTTATTTTCATTTTATTTTCTATTTTGATTATATATTTATAATATATATATTATATTAAAGTTTTCTATGTGTATATCTATTTGTATTTTAATAGATAGAAATAAGATAGAACTAGATTGATTTTCGTTGGGGCTAAAATTTTATTTTTACTGCGACTTTGTCAGAAACTATATTTAATAGAGAAAGAAAAGCCAAATATAGATTACTAGGTATGTACCAAACCAATGACTATTCATGATTTCATAATAGAATTAATTTCATACTGGTTCCAAACTACAAACTAAAGGAATGTTATGGTAAAACTTCGTTTAAAACGATGTGGTAGAAAGCAACGTGCGACTTGAAGGATACGATCCGTTGTGGATTCTTATACCCACTATTTTTATATTCTATAAGGAATTATATAGGACTAAAAATGCTTTTGGCTCGACATCGTTTGTTCTGTTCCACTATAACTTTAATCTTGTTTTTTTTTGGGGGGGGGGGTGATAGAAACTGTATCGTACAAGATGGAGCTCGAGCATAACGTATTCATTCGTTTATCGGAGACAAGAATCTAGGGTTAGTATCAATTAATAAATAGGGACAACTTTATCAAGTATATTTTTGATATATAAATGGAAAAGATCCAATTCAAGAACGTCTTAAATTCTAAAGCCAAATTTGATAGAATTTGTAAAAACTTTTTGATTAAATCAAAGGTGGATTACACAGGAATCGACTATTAGTATGATTCGTTGATAGAGAGAAATCCTAAATTAAAGGGTATGTTGCTGCCATTTTGATTGAAATGAAACGATTAAAGATCACTAAAGTCATGTCTAAACCCAATGATTCAAGGTAAAGTAAAGATAAAAGATCGTATAACAAGGAAATACCTTTTTCAATTGTCTCAACAACAAGAACTCGATTAAAAACAAGAATTAGATTCAAATTAAGAATCAAAATGGATTCGAAAGGAAACAGACAAAAAGAAGGGGGATTAGAGACCACTCAATAAACGAAATGCTTATAAAGTTTTCCTTTGGGGTTTGGGATTATCCTATACTAACTTGAGTTATGAGCGCGCAAATTATAAATACGAAATTTTTTTCCGTTGGGAAAAAAATAATAAACAAGTATTTAAATTATATGATAAAGAAAGAGAATTCTTCGTCTAATTGATTTGATTATTTTAGGGATATATTTAACATTAGAATTTTCGACATAAAACATAAACAGAACTTGAATTTTCTTGAGCCGTACGAGGAAAAAACTTCTTATACGTTTCTAGGGGGGGATGCACATCTATCCCAATGAGCCATTTATCGAATCGTTGCAATTGATGTTCGATCTCGAAGAGAAGGAAAAGCTCTTTGTAAAGTGGGTTTTTATGATCCGATAAAGAATCAAACCGATCTAAATGTTCCTGTTATTCTATATTTCCTTGAAAAAGGTGCTCAGCCTACCGGAACTGTTCATGATATTTTAAAGAGGGCAGGTGTTTTTATTAACTTTCGTTTTAATTACTAACCAAAATTAGATTTGAAAAATAGATTTAAATTAAAGAAGATGTGGATCATTTATATAGAGTTTTGTATAAGCTTTTCTTTGCCGTTTTTCTTCAGCAGAGAATTTTCGATTTCTATCATATTTATTAATTTCTTTTTCCTACTACATAATGTCATCTTTTCATTTTCTAATGAAAAAGGGTCTATTGTCATGTCAATAGGCGTTTTTATGTGGAATTTTATGAACAAATAACAAAAGGAAAGGTTTAATCTTGTCTTTTTTACTTAATGTAGTGCCAATCCAACATAAATCCTTAGTTTTTTATTTTCAAATTTTTAATTTTTTTTTTGCTAGTGGATTCTTTTCTAAAAATTCAATTTATATTGACAACAGTGTATCAAATAGATAGAATCTAAGCCTGAATAAATGAATCTATTTATCGCTGTCCTATCAATTTGAGTTCATTCAAATATCAAAAAAAGGGTTCATTAGGTGTGTGAAGTCTTTTTTTTTAATAAAAAAAGAATATAATAATGTATAACATAAAAGATAAAAAGGGTCTACAAAAATTTTCATTTATAGTTTTATCTTAATTTTTTTTTCTATTTTTATTGGATCTATTCATTTTTGTTAGGTTCATAATTTAGTATTGATTCTAAATTTTTATATTTTTTACTCTTTTTTTAATGTTTTGATTGCACCATACAATTTAATCTCTTTATTTATTGGGATTCTGGTTGTATCTATACATTCTAATTATTTTAGTTCGGGTTGCTAACTCAATGGTAGAGTACTCGGCTTTTAAGTGCGGCTAGCATCTTTTACACATTTGTATGAAGCAAGGAATTCGTCTATACCATTGGTAGAGTTGGTAAGACCGCGACTGATCCGGAAAGGAATGACTGGAAAAAGCAGCATGTCGTATCAATAGAGTCGAGAATTCGAAAACTATTTCATTCTTATAGGGATAGGTCCAAAACCTTATTTTTTTTTTATTGTTTGAATTTATAACAAAATGAATTTAACAAAGAAATAAATTCAAACTAAATTGAAAGTTGAGTCGAATAAATAAATGGATAGATCCTAAATATAGGTTCCAATTCTAGGAAAATAAAAAGTAACGAGTTCTTGTTCGTAATTTTTGTTGAATGATTACCCGATCTAATTAGACGTTAAAACTATATTAGTACTTGACGCGGGAAAAGCTTTTCCCATGAGCTTATTATCGATTTTTTATGAATCCTAGATATTAGTTATATCCAGTATGGGGTGGAGAGAAATGTGTATGAAGAAGGCAGTATATTGATAAAGATATATATATATAATATATAGCTTTTTTTTTTTCAAAATCAAAAGAGCGATTGGATTGCAAAAATAAAGGACTTCTAACTATCTTCTTATTTGAGAATGAACAGAAAAATAAAAACCCTTTGGGTGAAAAAAAAAAGGATAGAGAGTCCATTGATGAGTTGTACCTTTATTCCGAGGTCTATTTTTTTTACTAGAATACCTTGTTTTAACGTTATCGTACTATGTATCATTTGATAAGCAATATATCCCATCCTACAATTTTCCTATTTTTGGTTCAAATATAATTTCAAATGATGGAATATCACAGCTATTTAGAGCTAGATATTTTTTGTAAATATGACCTCCTATACCCACTTATCTTTCGAGAGTATATTTATGTATTTGTTCGCGATCATGGTTTAAATAGATTGAATTTGTTAAAAAATGTCGTTTATGACACTCAATATAGTTTACTGATTGTAAAGCGTTTAATTATTCGAATGTATCAAGAAAATCATTTGATTCTTTCTGATAATGATTCTAACCAAAATCAATTTTTTGGTTTGAATAAAAACTTGTATTCTCAAATGATATTAGAGGGATTTGCGTTCATTGTAGAAATGCCATTTTCCCGACGATTCGTATTTTCCTTAATGGGCCGAGAAATCGTAAAGTATTATAATTTACGATCAATTCATTCAATATTTCCTTTTTTAGAGGACAAATTACCAAATTTAAATTATGTAACAGATGTACTAATCCCCTATCCGATTCATCTGGAAATCTTAGTTCAAACCCTTCGCTGTTGGGTAAAAGATGCCTCTTCCTTGCATTTAGTAGGGCTTTTTCTTCACGAGTATTATAATTTGAATAGTCTTATTATTACAAAAAAATTTCCAAACAAATCAATTCTTTTTTTTTTTTCAAAAAGTAATCCAAGATTTGTCTTGTTCCTGTATAATTCTTATATTTGTGAATACGAAGCTCTATTACTTTTTCTTCGCAACCAATCTTCTCATTTACGGTTAACATCTTATGGTGTCTTTTTTGAGCGAATATTTTTCTATGGAAAAATAAACCATCCTGTAGAAGAAGTTTTTGCTAATGATTTTAGGATTGGCCCATGGTTCTTGCAGGATCTTTTCATGCATTATGGTAGATATCAAGGAAAATCTATTCTGGCTTCAAAGGATACGCCTCTTTTGATGACTAAATGGAAATATTACATTGTCTATTTATGGCAATGGAATTTTTCTGT